GGTTGTAGACATGAAAAAGTAAGAACTTAGCGGGTCCTTACCCTCCTTTGTCTGATTAGAGCGGAAAGGGCCCGCGGAGTTCTTACTCTTATAATGAGACTTTGATCTATTCCATAACCTACAAATTGGTTAGTTATCCAGTCAGCATAATCAAAATATTATATTTGTTTTGTAGAAATGACAAAAAGGATCCTTTGCTCTGATGTTTCAAACCACTCTATTCTTTTGTTTCTTAATGATGTTTGTGAACAATTGAATCTAGTGGTTGATTCATAGTCCCTGCCCTTCCCCCAAAATATTAACTGGAAGCAAGAAGAAAGAACGAATCAATCAATTTTATCTATAATCCAATATAATAATTATATTGATTTCTAGGGATGAGACATCCTGCAAATCATTTCTAGACTAAACTAATAGAACCTTAATCAAAACTACTCTAAAAATAAAATAAAAACTCTGATCATATATCTGATCATATAATAAATAAAGATTTGGATATTCGTAAAAATCAAATCTGCCTTTCAACCGGAACAGTCTTTTTTGTTTGAATAATTTCTCTAAGTTAGAAGTTTAACTTATATTGAATAAGTGAAGATTATTGAATAAGTGAAGATATTGAATAAGTGAATAAATTCTATTTGCTCAATAACTTATTCACCCATAATCCTTTTTTTCCTTTGTTTGTCCACTACTTCTTATGAATCTAAACAAAGGAGTTCCGATAGACCCGGAAAAGAAGGAAAGGAATAGTAATCTTTGATGAACAGGAAAAAAATAATTATTATTTTGATACAAGACGACACAAGAAAAAGGAATTTTCACCCGTTTTCTTGTGTCGTCTTGCGTCGAATAGAAGATTAGGAAGACTAGTAATCCTTCCTAAAAGTATTTGTTCCTTTCATTTTTATCATCCTTGCCTTGTATTCTCTTCTTTTGTATTTGTTTGTATGCCTATTGTTTATTACTAGGAATACAAGTAATGAATTCCAGGCGTCCTGCAAAACAAAAAGAGTATAAACAAAGCAAGCAAAAGGATTTACAGAATTTTTTGATCATACATAATTGTATCGATGGACAAAAAATCGGCACTTTTTACCAAATGTTAAGGAATCTCTGGACCTAAAAATTCATTTCGTACAATTGAACTTTTTCAAACTGTTTCTTTTTAAGAACCAAAAAAACTTGTGCCAAAATAACAGATGCGAAGAAGAACAAAAGGCCTTGGACGCGTAATGGATCTTGAAGCACTATTTCTGCATCTCCCTGACCAAACCCTCCTACATTGGGATTGCTTGTTAATGGTTGATCAAGCTTAATGGATTCACCCTCTGAAACAAGAAGTTCTGGTCCTGGAGGTATAATATCAACCACTTGACGTCCATCCGATGCATCAACTATGGTTATTTCATATCCTCCCTTTTCTTTACGTACTATTTTGCTTACTATACCTGCTGATGTAGCATTATAGACTGTATTGTTACTCTTGCTACCATCAGGATAAATCTGACCCCTTCCTCTGTTCCCACCCACATATATGGGATATTTTAAGAAGTGAACGTCTTTCTTTGTAGCAGGGTCGGGGGAAAGAATGGGAAAGACGATTTCACTATATTTCTGACCCGGAACAGGACCTATCACAAGAATATTTTTTTTATTGGGACGATAACTCTGAAAAGACAGATTTCCTATCTTTTCTTTCAACTCAGGAGAAATACGATCGGGGGGGGCTAATTCGAATCCCTCGGGTAAAATAAGAACAGCACCCACATTCAAACCCCCTTTTTTACCATTAGCAAGAACTTGTTTCAGTTGCATATCATAAGGAATTTGAACAACTGCTTCAAATACAGTATCAGGAAGCACAGCTTGCGGAACTTCAATATCCACGGGCTTATTAGCTAAATGGCAATTAGCACATACAATTCGTCCAGTTGCTTCTCGTGGGTTTTCATAACCCTGCTGCGCAAAAATGGGATATGCATTTGAAATGGATGCTCGAGTTATTACATATATCATGATCGATACAGAAATGGATCGAGTCATCTGTTCCTTTACCCAAGAAAAAGTATTTCTATTTTGCATGTCCAATCATGGATCTCGGAATTTCTACAATAAATTAGATAGGGAACTAGTAAAGTTCCCTATGCACGAGTCTGTCATTGTACTGGAATAGTTGTACTGTAATATAGGACGAATACCTTGAACTGGTAGAAATAAAATATAAAGAATTAAGTAAGATTCAAAATGGTTTCTTTATAAAGGAAGAAAGATTCTGATTTATTTGATTGATATCAGGAGATCAAATGAGTTCTTCATTCATTCATTGAATGATAAATGACTACAAGCGAAGGAGATACACGATTTAAATAATGGAAAATCCAATATTTCACAATTGTATCTAGAATAACTGGAAAGGTGGAAACAAGACCAGATATAATTTGATCGTTATGAGCCAATCCAAAATCGTTGTAGAACGAACCAATTATTAGTTCCCAACCATGAGTCGAGTGAAATCCAATCCATAAATCAGTAACTAAAAGAATCGAAAAAGCTTTTATTGTGTCACTTAAGTTATAGAGGAATTCCTGAACCCAAGAATTAAGAATGACAAGTTCCTCATTACCCAAAATAAAATAACCACTTAGAATAGCGAAAGAGATTATATTTGTCGAGAAATGCAAAATGATATGGAGATGATATTCATTGTGTGTTTTGACCAATTGTATCGTTTCCTTGTGTATTCCTATACGAAGTTTTTGTATATGTGTCTCCGGGTACTCCTTTATCATTTCGTCCAACAGAAAGAGTTCTTCTAATTCTATGAATCTTTCTAGAACGTTTTTCTCTTGAATGATATTCAAGAGAGTTTTGGATTGCCCGGTATTCCACCAATTTGTAACCCAAAGTTCCAGACATTTATTAAATGGGAGAGAGACCCACCAGGGCAAAAATACTATAGATACAAGATATGGGAAAGAAGACAATGCTTTCTTTTTTTTCATTTTTTATCTGTGAATTGAATCGTTAATGAACCTGCTTCATTCGTTGACTCTATATGATATTTCTCTGAAGCACGAGTTCTATAACAAGGTATTGAACCTATGGGTCTATTCATTCCAATTTTTGTGTCAAAATTGAGTTTAGTTCTTGGATCTAGAAGGAATATAGAAATGGGATAAGGGTTCGCCCTTTTCGGATAAAAATGCAAAATCAATATTATTCCTAGATATCTCAATTGGGCAAATTAGAATGGGCAAATTCGAAGCAATTTCATCTTCATTTGTTCCTTTCTATGAATACTCGAAAACCCACTTAAAATAACGAATCGGATTTAGAAACGAAAACCCCCCTCAGTTAATTATTTCGAAATGTTTCACCGCCTAGCCACAACCAAGGAAAAAAGGTATCATCAAAATTTTGGGCCTAAAAAGATGAGATGAATTCCGTATTACGAAATAAATCTTCGGATATATTTGATGAATCCTTACTTATTATATTAGCCTTAGATTAGCCTTTTTTCTAGTAGAAATTTTATAGTAGAAAAGAATTGAGTTGGGATCCATACGCATATGAAATACTTTTGGTATACAAATGGTATACAAAAATTTCTTCTTTTCTTAATTTTTTTCTTTATTATAGTATAGTTTATTATAGTTATTCCATATACGCCCTCCTGCTTTTTTGGTTTATTCTATGGGAGTCGCCACGACAAAGGAAGGAGGAAATAGAATAATCTAACATGTTTTGTTCAAATGAACATTCCAAAAAGACTTCAATTGTATTAAAAAAGGAATTAGCAAGTTCCTTCCCCCATGCCGAGAAAACATTTATTCTTTATTGTGTTCAATTCATTTCAAAATACTTCAATTGGTACGCCCAAGAAATAGGCCAATTCGGCAGCTTTTTGTTCAATTTCTCGTGGAGTAAAATTCTCATCAGTACGAGTCAAGGGAATGGCCCCTTGACCTCTGATTTCCATATAAAGGACACGACGAGGATAAAGACCCTCTTTAACCTCAATTCTGATTGATTGGATATCTCTCATAAGGAAGCGAAGGAAGATGCGACGATTTATTCCAGGAAATCCCCAACGAAAAATGCACACAATTCCTTCTTTTCTATCGAATTGGTCATAACCACTACCTACATTCCACAAAATTGTGCACCACAAATAGGAGCTAACGAACAGACCTGCGATCCCATAAAAAGACATCACGATTCCTTGTGGAAAAAAAATAATTTGCTGAGATGGAAATATGGATATCAGATTCCTACCAAGATAACTGGAAGTTCCAACCGCTAAGAATCCTAGTGAACCTAAAAAAAGGATACAGGCCCAGCAAAAATTACTTGTTTTTCGAGACCCCCTTATAAGTTCTATCCATATATGTTCTGATCGCCAATTCATACTATACTAGATCCAGTTGCATTCGATTGGAATTGAGAGAATAACCCAAATTTGACTTTACCTTTCTTGATCCCGAAGTAACTTTCATCAACTAGCACTATTCTGATGTGGAGTAATTGGTTAGATACATTGACTTTCTATTAAAAATATTTACTGATCCATTTTTAACCAGCTATATATATATATATATATATATATATATATATATGCATTTATGCAGATAGCATGTATCCGCATACATAACAGTTCTTTCATTTGTGTGTGGAAAGAGCCACATATCGTACCATATTGCACTAAAAAAATATCTGTATTATGATACAGTGTTGAAATAAATTGATAGGATTTGGTCCCATTGGATCTAGACAATCTTATTTTTTTGGACATGAAGAGATAAAGAAGCCATTGCAATTGCCGGAAATACTAGGCCCACTAAAGGCACAAAAATAGAGGGTAAGTTGAGATCTGTCATAGAATGGGTGCCTCGATTTAATATTTGTATCTATATATTTGTATCTATTAGAAAGATATCTTATGATATGATAAGTATATCTATTATAAGTAATATTAGGTAATATTGACTATTGTATTTTATATAATATTATACTACTAAGTATATATAAACAATTAAGTATATATAAATATATAATTTCTAAATAATATATTTATATTAAAATATTAAATTTAAAGAAAAAAAAGGATAGATAATAAGTGCAAAAATGTAGAACTAAATTAAGTGTACCTATTCATCTTTCTACACGAATATAAATAGGGTAATCTTCTTTTACAAATTTTATTATTCTTCTTCTCCCATCCTTATGTTCTTTCTATCTTTCTTTCTAATCTAATAAGGAGTTTTCTTATGAAAATGAAGTTCATTATGAATTCGCGACTCTAAATAATAGGATCCAACAAACAGGGATTCATAGTAAAAATGCGATAGATGTAGAAATTATTTTATTTCATTTCCATATTTGATATTTCTTTTTATTTTGATATTTTTTTTTTCATTATTGTCTATCTTAATTAATGCGTAAGATAGCCAGATAAAATTCTTTTTTTTTCCCAAAATTAGAATTCCTCGGAAAGAGAAATTCACTTTTTTATTTTATCCTGTTGATAGAGGTTCATAATACCTAATCATGAATAGGGGTAAGATAAAAAATGGATCTGGATCCGGTCCGGAAGAAAAAAAATTATCCGAAACTTCTGACTCTTACTAGAAAGTGTAACTTATATCACCAAAGAACATTTTTCTTAGTTTTTTTTATTATGATGAACTAAATACTTGTTCGCTACAAACAAAATAACTGAATCTAGTGCTATACTTTAATTTTTTGAATTTTGATTCAAGGGAAAGAAACCATGGAGCTGAAATAACTCACTTAGAACACCTTTTAAAGGATTACGTGGTACGATTGGGTCAAATAAGCCTTTATGGAATAAATACTCAGCCGCTTGTGAACCATCGGGTACTGTCTTATTCAATGTTTGTTCAATTACTCTTTTACCCGCAAATGCAATGTACGCATTAGGTTCAGCAATAATGATATCTCCCAACATACCAAAACTGGCTGTTACTCCACCGGTTGTAGGAGATGTAAGGACTGGTACATAGAATAACTTTTTAGTGGATTGGTAATCATATGAAGCAGAAGATATTTTAGCCATTTGCATCAAGCTCAAACTTCCTTCTTGCATGCGTGCTCCTCCAGAAGCACACACAATAATGACAGGTAGAGATCGATTAGTAGCATACTCAATCAAACGAGTGATTTTCTCACCTACTACAGATCCCATACTACCTCCCATGAACTGAAAATCCATAACCCCAATTGCTGCGGGAATACCGTTTAGTCGACCTATGCCTGTTTGAACAGCTTCAGTTAAACCTGTCTTTCTTTGATAAGAATCGATACGATCTTTATAAGGTTCCTCTTCTGAATGAAATTGAATGGGGTCCATAGAAACCATATCTTCATCCATAGGATCCCAAGTGCCCGAATCAATCGAAAGTTCGATTCTATCTGAACTACTCATTTTCAAATGATATCCACACTGTTCACAAATATTCATTTTTGACCTAAGAAGTTTTTTATAATTTAATACATAACAATTTTCGCATTGAACCCATAAATGTCTGTATTTTTTATTTATATCGAAATCATTAGATCTTCCTCTTATATTGAAATCACTGCCATTATTACGAGTTCTTATACTAAAACTTCCACTTTCACTACCACTTACATTTTCAGTACAAATGAAACTATAAATGTAACTGTCACTGTAATTGTCAGTACCACCTGAAATGGAACTATTAATACTGACTTCAAAACGAAGATAACTATTAATGCAACTATTAATGTGATTAGTCCAACTAGATTGAGTATCATACATGTAATGATAATAGTAGTGATTGTTTCTCTTAGACCCCCTATTCAAAAAACTAGAAAAAAAACCTTCTAATTCACTCAGAAAAGAACTATAATTGTCAATCTCAAAACTATGATTTTCAATATCAAAATATACGGAATAACTGTCACCATTACTATCCCTAACTAAAAAAGTGTCATCAGAGATCAAACTCCAAATATCCCTGATACCAAATAAATAATCAACATTACTGAAACTATAACTAACACTATCACTCCAATTTTTCTCCGTATCATTTAGAAGGGGTTCATCACTTCCACTGGTATGGCCAATAGCATCAAGACTTTCCATTGATTTACTTAAACCATACCTATGTTCTAACTTTAACTTCTCGTTAGACAACATCGAATTGAACCACCATTTTTCCATAGAATCTTCCTGCCCCCTATTTGATGAAAATACAATAGATGAATAGTCATTCGATGAATAATTATTTTACTATTTTATTTCCTATCAGAATTAAGCATATGAGGATTAGGATTGTTAACTAATAATAAGTGAGTATTGAAAGAAATGATTCTCTTTTTTTTTTTCAATTAAAATACAAATTCTCATCGAAAATAGTTTATAAATAAGGAATTCGTTCTCGTATAACCTTGTATCGTATAATCAAATAATAAGTTTATATTGCAACATGGAACGAAAAAGACAATATACAGGAT